TTTTAAAATCTTTAGGAAAGACTTCTCGTTCTATTTTTCTATAGAAAAAGATTCGTTCAAAAAAAATTTCAGAAGATATTGAGCGTAAATGAGAAGATTGGTTGCGGAGAAAAACGAAGATAGATTCATATTCACATACATTAATATTATATAGGAAAAAGAATAATCTTTCATTTCTTTTTGAAAAAAAAAAACTAGATTTCTTTGGAGTAAAAAGACTATTCCAATTATGATACTCGTGGAGAAAAAATCGTAATAAATGCAAAGAAGAGACATCTTTTATCCAGATGCGAAGGGTTTGAACCAAGATTTCCAGATGGATGGGGTGGGGTATTAGTATATCTAATACATAATTTAAATGTGTAAATTTATCCTCTAAAAAAGGAAATATTGAATGAATTGATCGTAAATTATGAGATTTTACTCTGTCTTTCCCTTCTAGAGAAGATAGTAATCGTAGAGAAAATGGAATTTCCACAACGACCGCAAATCCTTCGAATATTATCTGATAATACAAATTTTTGTTATACCCCAAAAATTGATTTTGATTCGAATCATTAGCATAAAAATTAAAATAATTCTGTTGATACATTTGAGTAATTAAATGACTAATTAAACGTTTCACAATAAGTAAGCTAGATTTATTATCATAACCCGTATTTTCAAAAAAAAGAAATCTATTTAAAACACAATCATGAGCAAGTGCATAAATATACTCCTGAAAGATAAGTGGATATATGAAGTCATGTTTCTGAGATTTATCTAGTTCTAAATTTCTTTTGAATTCCTCCATTTGAAATTAAAATTGAAGCAAGGGTAGAGGATCTTTTTGGTTATCAAATGTTACATAGTACGATACACTCAAAACAAGGTATTAGTATAAGAAAAGAATAGATACCTCGGTAAACTTATCAACAGATTCTCTAGCCTCTCCCTTTCCATTAAAGGGAATTAGTTTATGTTCGTTATAGAATTAAACGGTTAGAAATCTTTTATTTTATCAAGCCAATCGTTCTTTTGATTTTGGAAAAAAAATTCATTATCAATATGCTGCTTCTTCTACACATCTATCTCCATTTCATAATGAAGAGTCACAAATAGTTAGGATTCATTAAAAAATCGATAATCCACGCATGGGAATACCCTTTCCCGCAACAGGCACTAAAAAATTTTTAACCTATAATTAGATCACGGAATCATTCAAATTAAGAACTGAAGTTCGTTTCTTTTTCTTTACCTAGAATAGAAAAAAATTGAAGCAATAGGGCTCTATCCATTTATTCATTCGACCCAACTTAAAATTGAATTTCTTTTGTTCCGTTTCAAGAATTCAAACAGTATTTTTTTGTACCGATCCATTAAGAATGAAATATTTTTGAATTCTCCATTGATACGACATGCTGTTTTTTCCATTCATTCCTTTTCAGGATCAGTCGTGGTCTTCCAAACTTTACCAAAAGTATGGACGAATTTCTCGCTTCATCCAAATGTGTAAAAGATCTTAGTCGCACTTAAAAGCCGAGTACTCTACCATTGAGTTAGCAACCCAAATAGAATAAAAATGTAGATACAATCAGAAACAAAAAAGAAACAGAAGCAAAAAAGAAAAAAAAAACAAAATATCTTATTTATACAATATACAATAAAATTACTAGAAAGTCAATATATTGAACTTGCAAAACAAGAAAAATTTTTGAATAAATTAAAATGAAAATAAAGAGAATAGACTATACCAAAAAAAACTTCTTATCTCAAAATGAATCCAACAAACCCACCATTTATATGAAATATAGTCAAAAAACAAAACTATGAGACAGAAATAAATAAATAGACTTGATTATGATAAATTCTATTTTGTCGATACACTGTTGTCAATATGATATGAATTAAAAAAAAAATACAATACAAAAACAAAAGAAAGTCAATTGTTGGATTAGCACTATATAGATCCAAAAAATGTAATCTAATATAGAATAAGAAATTGAAAAAAAATCCGAAAAATAAAATATAAATTAAATTTTAAATAAATTATAGAGTGGATTCTAAATTAATCGAAAGAAATAGAAATGGAAGACGCAAGCTGGCTTTCTTATTTATATAGGGCATCTCAATTGAATTCAATTGGATACCAATTTATTATTCTACCTCAGAAAAATTAAATTTTCTAGCAAATTACACCGTATAGTATATTAGGCCAAAAAATTCTTTCCCAAAATAATCCACCCTTTTCCGATACAATAGAAATAAATGCCAGAGCCAAAGATCGTAGTACTCAATATTTCGTGATTTCATATCACATGATCAATGAAAGTCTTAAATCATTTTATCTTGTCTCTCGCTTTCTCTTTCTTTCATCGATGATCTTTCTCTCTTTTTTAAAATTTTCTAGACCGTCTATTCTATACAGGCTCCAGACGAATGGAAAATTGAGTATCAAATAGGTCCAAACCAATACAGGGACCAAATCGTCTGGGTCAATCGGTGTATGAAACCATAAAAATTTACACGCCTTAACAATCACCAGGCAATCTCTGATCATCCACACGAGATACATTGACACTCTTTTGAGTGTCAATGGTTCGATATATTTTAAAATATTTTTTACTACAAAACTGTCTCTTTTCATATATAATAAAACCCCAATCCTCTCGGTAAGCTTTACTAAGTCTATCAACCCCAAAAAGGGCACAGTGACTAGCAACCCAATCGTGATTAACGAATACAAATGACCTATACCCTTTTTGTTCTTTTCGTCGTAAGAGACAAGAACACAAAAAATGACGAAAGTTACCACAAGAAAATCTTTCAGAATACAGCCGCCAATTTGTATAATTTTTTGGATGACAAAAGTAACGACTGCGATGTTATTTAACATTACAATAGTGATTTTATAAAGACAACGGAATAGAAAAGTTTTTCCTTTTTTCATAATTTTAAATTTCATTTTCATAATTTTAATTTGAACTTTTTTGATTCCTATAATCAAGCCATTTTCTAGTATCCAGTTTTTAATAATCATCTTGTCTATCTCCTGTTGTTTTTTCAATATTTTTTTGTGGTAGAAAAATAAAACGTAATACTTTCTGGGCGTTTGGTGCAAGTGCATGATGCTCTAGCACCATTGCAATAAAAACTGTATTCTAAGCGCAAGTACTATGGACATACCTTCGAGTTCTTCTTCTTCTAGTTGGTCTTTTTATAGTTTTTCTTCTTCTTCGATTTTTTCTTCTTCGAAATCAAATTCAGTAGTATATGAATCAATCAAAAAATCGATTCTAGCGGAACTATGCATTCTCACATAGAATCCGCACCATTCACAAATAGACTTTTTTGCAAAAAAATCTTTCTTATAATTCAGTCCCTCACAAATGTAGCATTGAACTCACAACTCTTTTATTATGTAATATTGATAATCGGGAGTTCCTTTTTTCTCATACCCTTGCGCAATAGTCCCATTTCTTAATTTTTCGTTTTTTGACATAGAATACCCTCCTTCATTGTATAGCAATCCTATTCTTTTTATTTTATTATATCTATTATCTATTGGTTAATAGAATTTTTAGAAAACCCTATAATAAAAAATAAAATAATTAATTAAAAATAATTAATTAAAAAGAATTTATTAAAATTCATATCTTTTTTCTTTCTTTACTAAGAGCTCGATATGTTTACCTATTTAATCCTTACTTTACCGATTATAAATTATATAGGAATTTTTTATTTTATAAATGAATTTAATTGTACGAACTGCACCGGAATAATTTAAACAGAGTTCCCCGTAGAATGAAGTCCGGGAAAATAAAGTAGAAATAATAAAATAGTCAAAATGAATGAAAACGTTCAATAAAAAAGGATTTTTTAGTTTTCTCCAATTTTTCTTATTCTTACGATACGATAATCAAACCAGGATTCTCGTCTTTTTGGAATAAAATGTGTTTGAATGCTGATTGTAATTTAAATTCAATTGAAGAAAAAAAGAGTAAGCCTATTTCTTTTTCTTTCGGGTTCTAAAAACTTTTTTAGTTCTAGCAGTCGACTGGGTTCTTTTCTTTTTCAATAGGTTTTTAGTATCATTAGTAAGAAAGGGTAATGAAGATAAAATACTAGTTTGTTTTATTAGTGATTTATGGCAAAGGAAAATCATCAGAATCAAATTCGTCAGAATTAATTTTTTCTATTTCCTTTTGAATTTCACGAAATAGAAATGTAATACCTTCTAATTCAGACATGATTTGGGAAAAAAATTTTTCAATGAATTTATTGCATTGTTTAACTGATATCTTTCTTGGTTGGTCTTTTTTTCGGATAAAAGGTCTACTTTTTTTTGAAATTGAATGTCAATCTCTTTTTTAAGTAGATGTAAGCGAAATCTCATTATTATAGCTATTTGTTCAATTAAGGCACGACAAAGTCTTTTTATTCTATATTCTAATAGGGATACTGCTGTTTTTTGACATATAAAAATCTCCTTCATTGTATATTACATTATTAGATTAATATTATTATTAATATTATTAGATAGAGTAGAAAAGGAAGACGCAAGTTTTCTTTATTATTTACTTATCTTAGTTTAGTAGGATATATTAATTGAATTCAATTATATACCAATTTATTATATTATTCCACCTCAGAAAAGTTAAATTTTATAGCAAATTACACGGTATAGTATATTAGGCCAAAAAATTCTTTCCCAAAATAATCCACCCTTTTCCGATACAATAGAAAGAAATGCCAGAGCCAAAGATCGTAGTACTCAATATTTCTTGATTTCATATCACATGATCAATGAAAGTCTTAAATCATTTTATCTTGTCTCTCGCTTTCTCTTTCTTTCATCGATGATCTTTCTCTCTTTTTTAAAATTTTCTAGACCGTCTATACAGGTTCCAAACGAATGGAAAATTGAATATGAAACAAGTCAAAATTAGATAAAAGATCAATGTGTCTGCGTCTGGGTCTATCGGTGTATGAAACCCTAAATATTTATACGCCCAACTGATCATCAAAAAATATCTGACCATCCACATTAGAACCAATGACAGTCGCGCGATTGTCCACGGTTCAATATGTTTTACTAGAGAGTGGCACCAAAAACCCTCCCAGCTTATAAAGAGCTGAAGTTTCTTGTGAAGATGGAATGTATGCTTCAACGCCAGAAATAGCACAGTCGCAAAAATCCCAATTCATAGGAATCCAAACAAGTGGAAGTGGTGTCTTTTTTTTTTGCACAATCTAGGAGATATCAAAAATGACTACAAGTATCATGACAAAATTCTTAACCGTACAGGTTAGAATGACTATGCAATTTTGTATTAAAAAGCTTTAATTGATCATTCTTTTCATTTGATTATTATTTTACCCGCTTAATGGATAATCTTTTGATACCAATAGGGAATTGTTTCTGATCTTAAATTGGGGTGATTGAATTTGCACCAATGGAACCATAAATTTGATACACAATAAGAATATAAAGAAATGATGGATTTTACTAGTTTTCGATAGTGAATCGGGTTATTCCCTTTTATCCTATTTCTTAGTACTGATCATTGATACTGGAACAAAGGGTTTTCTTTCTTTTGTCCCAGCCCCCATGATCTAAACGAGTCGCACATACACCCTAGTTTATTTATTATTTATTTATTATTATTATTAATTTAATATTTAGTAATTAAAAAAATTTCAACCAAAACCACCTGATTGAAGAAACTGCTAAAATTTCTTATTTATAGAATAAAAAACTAAAATACAAAAAGTAGAAAAAGTTTATACAAGACTATATACGAGTCATCACTCCCCCACTTTTTTGTATTTCCTAATTAAATTTCGTTTAATTTAGAGCGAAATTTTTTAAAAACCTCCGCCTTTTTTAAAATATACTGAACAGTTTCTGTAGGTTGAGCACCCCTTTCAAGGAAATATAGAATAGCAAGAACATTTAAATAAGTTTGATTCTTTATCGGATCATAAAAACCCACTTTCCGAAGATCTCTTCCTTCTCTTCGAGATCGAACATCAATTGCAACGATTCGATAGACGGCTCATTGGAATAGATGTAGATGAATAATACCCCTCCTAGAAACGTATAGGAAGTTTTACCCTCGTACGGCTCGAGAAAAAATGATTGAGAATTCTATTTATGTATAGAATGAAAATAGCAAATGGTTCTCTAAAATAATCAAATCAATTAGATGATGATTGAAGTTCTTTTTTCTTCTTCCTTCCTGAAAACGAAAAAACCATTCGTACTCATAACTCACGTTGAATAACTTTCAACTAGTTCAAAGGAAAATATTTGTAGGCATTTGATTTATTGAGTGGTCTTTAAACCCCTTTCCTTTTTGTTTGTCTCGTTTAAATTTAAAATAAAATTTAAAATAAAATTATATTTGATTTTTTTTCTGGTCTAATTATTGAGACAATTGAAAAGGTTTTTCCTTGTTCTAAGATCCTTTATCTTTCCTTTGTTTTAAATCATTGGGTTTAGACATAACTTCGGTGATTTTTAATCCTTTAAAAATGGCAGCAACCTACCCCTTTTTGTGATTTCTTTCTATCAAAGAATCATACAAACAGTTAATTCTCACGTGATACATTATTGTAATGAAAGAGTTTTGTCAATTCTAATAAAATTTCGTTTTTAATTAGAACCCCTTCCATTTACATATCAAAGATATTCTTACAAAGTAGCTCCCATTTATAGATTGGCATTAACCCTAGATCCTTGCCCCTGAGAAATGAATCAATACTTTCTACTCGAGCTCCATCATAGACTATATTACATTATAAGCCCCCCCCAAAAAAAAAAGAAAGGAGGGGTTCTAGTGGAACAGAACAAACAATGTCGAGCCAAGAGCACCTTCATTCCTATATAAAATGGTGGATGTAAGAATATCCACAACGGATCGTGTCCTTCAAGTCGCACGTTGCTTTCTACCATATCGTTTCAAACGAAGTTTTACCATAACATTTTTCTAATTTGCGAACCGCTATGAAATTGATTCCATTATGAAATCTTGAATAATCATTGGTTGCGTTGGTACTTAATAGTAATCGATACTTTTTTAATTTATTTCCCAATTTGTGGACACTTACACTTATGATATAGAAATAAAAAAAAAATAAATTACAAAATCTATCTATCTGTTTATTTTTTATCTCTAAAAAATACTAGATGAATATAGAACGATCCTAGAAGGAATATAATGAAATTCTTGGATTCATTTTTCCCAGAAGACTGATCCTTTTATTGATTTATGGAAAAAGAAAATCATTTTTCTCTTAAAGTTCAAAAAAGACAACTAGTTCTTTATGAAGCTTAAGACAGGCACGTCCAAATTTTTTAAAGGTGGACACGATTTTAGAAAAAATGATTTTCATTCTGACCACCCCTGTATGTGTTCCTCCACGCGGGGGGCATCCCCCACGAATGGGGGATTTCCTGACATGGCTGTCTTGACCGGATCCTTCTGTCACGTTTTTTACTTATATTAATTTTAAGTA